CTTAATTAGTCTTAGTCGTCAATCCATTTGCTTTTCTTATGTTATTAGAACGATTTGAGATACAAATTAAAAAACTGTTTACTAATTCAAAGTAAATTAAGTAATGGTTCCTGCCCCGGCTTTTTCAGCCTATGACCAGAAATTCATTTATTTCTTATTTTTTTTTCAATACAAAAGAGATAAGAAGTTTTTATTTTAAGCGGTGTATGCTTTGAGATATAATCAAAACCGAATCCAATAAAAAATGGGAACTCATTTTTAGAGAGGGATAAGCACAATGGAAAAATAGGATTCAAGATAAAAGGAGTTAGTTAATAACAGAATATAGATAAGATCTTTATTCATTTTGGGTCGGATTGGGCGGCATGGCCAAGTGGTTAAGGCGGGGGACTGCAAATCCTTTATCCCCAGTTCAAATCCGGGTGTCGCCTGATTAACAAAACAAATTGGGGTTTTTTATCCTAAAGATTGTAAATTCTTTTCTCAAAATCTGGGTTTTGGGTGTGGCCAAACCCGATACTAATCGAGACGAAGCAACCTTTACTTATTAATTTCATGGTTGACTCTTACTATATATAATTATTTGATTCAATTTTCAATTAATCAAATAATATATATATAGTAAGAGTCAATTCCGGGATTCAGAATTAGGAAAGAAAGTAATAGACTGGAAATTCCCGTACCCAAAAAATTCTTAAAGAACACAAAATTTTTGTTTCTAGGATTGAAGAAGTATTATACAAAAGACGATCAAGACGTCCTAATTATTTTATACTAACCCAGACTCAGTTAGTGTCTACTGATACTGTTCGGAATTAGATTGGTCAGGCCAATTCAATCGGAAATCCATTTATATAGGAGTTGCGAAAGGGGCTGGAGATATTTTGTTTTGTACAGACTCCCCAGAGACTCTGAGTGCTCAGACATTCAATCAGGATAGTAGGTCAGCTTTTATAGAGTAAATAAAAGTAAAAAAAAAAAAAGAATGTATGTATATGTAATAGCTGTAGTGGTCTTTCCTCATTCTTTAACAGAATGAAAGACAGTAAGACAAATAAGAATAGAGGTATCTCGTAGATATTTATTTATCTTGACGGTGTATTTTTATATCTTTTCTTTATGAAAGAGGGGTAACAAAGCCAAAACAAAAGGTCTTACTATTCCTACATCTTCCATTAGAAAAGAAAGAAGCATTCCTTTTGCTATTTCCAAAGAAAGGGTGTGTATCGTATTTGTTCTTAATACTTCCCGGCTGTACCAGACCAGAAAAATCCAATAATACTTATAATACTTAACTTAAGTATACTACTAATATAGTAGTATACTAATACTATAGTGTGTATACGACTAATATAGTATTTAGGTATAGTATAGCGTTTGTTACGATTAGATTCATTGGATTGGTTCAGCAGCCGTCTTAAGTCAAAATCCAAATTTTGACACTGTGCCGTTGATTCCACTATGATTATTGATCAATAATGGAATAATTCTTTAATAGAGATAGAATAGGGGACATAATTTACATGGATATAGTAAGTCTCGCTTGGGCTGTTTTAATGGTAGTCTTTACATTTTCCCTTTCACTCGTAGTATGGGGAAGGAGTGGACTCTAGAGGTACTACTAATTGAGTAATCAAATTGTATCAGTTGTTTATAACTGACCGTTTTGCAAAGCCTTAACTTAAGTAGTATTTATATGTACATATATTAACATATTTATCCATGTAAATAAAGAATATATCCGCCATATACAATACAACTTGAACTTTCTACTATTCAAATTTCTACAATTGGACTCTAATATAAAAAAAGTATAAAAAATCCACTCTACTATCTACTTATATAACTACTAAATATAATAACTAATGGAAAATGCTAATAAAATTATACTAATAATAATACTAATAAATAGTATACAATACTAACCATATATAATACTCATATATAATATATATAATACTTAAGTAGATAGTGTGTAGATAATTCTTTCTACACACTATCTCAGGCACTTCTGGTTCCAGCCCGATCACTTCATTTAATTTAATACTTTAAATCCCTTTCGTTCATTTTTTCAATCATTAATCATTGATTAAGAACTAATAATTCAGGGCTGATTCAAATTAATCATTTTGACTAACTGTTTTTACATAGATGATAAGTAAAAAGGCGGTAGGAACTAGAATGAACAGTGCAGTAGCAATAAATGCGAGAATATTGACTTCCATAATCTCATTGTTTTTTTTTGCTTCGCAATAACTCGGGATCTAATCCCATAGAGATGATAAATTTGACTCTTGTAAATTCAATCAATAAGATAAATTGTATCCTGATAATACTGAATCGGATCAATATTATGAATAACAATATATCTGATCCATCAAATCGATTAATCGTCGAAAATGAAATAGTATAACATAGGGAGCTCCTTTATCTATCAAAAATAAAAAAGGGGATTTCATGGGTTCATAAAGAATCCCATTAAACTTTTCATACTTTTCTACTCTTTCTTTTCTATAACCTATCCTCTTCCTTATTTCTTTATACAATTCTCCTTCTTTATACTACTGATATATAGAATTATCTAATGTAATATCATATGACCGGTATTCTATAGATCATACGTAGACCCAAACAGTAACAGTAGAAATAAGATACAAATAAAGAGGGTTAAAATAGCTAATATTCCAATAAATTGACTAAAAAGGGGCCGTTGCTTGGTCTTTTATTAGCATCCTCCTTCTTGGGTTGAGATAGGAGCGCATACATCAAGAATTCGGCATGTAATTTGAATAAGAATGAAATAGATTTTCAATTAGTAATTGAGAATACACAAGTCGGAGCTAGAAAAAGTACGGTTTAACCTAAAAAGAAAAAGTACTCTGCTCCGTTGAGGTAATTTTGTTAAGTTCATTGTGTACCGTACAACAAAGGAATCCATTTTTGTATCTACCCCTGGTAAAAATAGGGGCACTTTATTTTATTGATCAAAAAAAAAAAAATAGAAAAGGGATCTCTTTATTGGGGATTAGGTCTTGTCCCCCTTTTTTAGGGAAATAAGGGGGAATGAATTAAAAAATCCAACGGATCCTAGTTCGGGACTGGCGGGGCTCGAACCCGCAGCTTCCGCCTTGACAGGGCGGTGCTCTGACCGATTGAACTACAATCCCAGCGGGGTGTATGGTATACATGTTCTTATAGTTTTATAAATCGTGTCGTGTTGTAACAGAGAAACAAATGATATACTGATATCATATCCACATGGATATGGACTATAGTGAGAGTGATACAGGTTACTAGTAATCCCGTGGTTTTTTTATTGCCAATAGATAATGAATCTTTCAATGAGAAAAAAGTCCTTTTTTCTTTTCTTGATATTGAATTAAGAATAAAAAATGGAGATCGTTAGAAAGGTCAGAGCGGATAAGAATGGATAGGGCAGAAAAAAATGGACTCTTGATCCTTATTTCTACGGGTTGGGCATTTATGTTTCTGTAGGATAAATCGGTTAGATCATACTCATGGAGCGGCGAATTATTGGGCCGAGCTGGATTTGAACCAGCGTAGACATATCGCCAACGAATTTACAGTCCGTCCCCATTAACCGCTCGGGCATCGACCCAGGAAGAATTCATTTTAGGCTTATTGATAATATAATCTATGATTAACTTCCTTTCGTAGTACTTTATACTTTACCCCCAGGGGAAGTCGAATCCCCGCTGCCTCCTTGAAAGAGAGATGTCCTGAACCACTAGACGATAGGGGCATATCCGCCCGACCGTCATCATACTATGATGATAGTATGATCAGTTTTTTGAAATTGTCAATATAATAACTAAATCCGAAGAGTTTTTTTTTTTTTTACTTTACCTTATATATATGATATATAATGAAGCGAAATATAGGATTCCTTCCGTAAAAAAGGGCCATTGATTGCAGAAGGGGTAAAACAAAACCTCATTTAATTGCTTTTCTTCATTCAATTTTGAACCCCTTGCTCTTGCTTCGTTCATCCTTCAAATGAGATATACCTATCACTATCTCACACTAAACCAGAAAATTCACAAACGATAAACATTTTTTTCCTCTTTTGATTTATATTAAAAAAATGGAATTCGGCTCAGGGTACGAACCCCCCATCACATATAATATAATTTATGAAAATCTCTTGATTCTATATATGTCGATGTCGGATTGGTACAGGTATCAATCAAGTGAATCGCGTTCTGATGGGTCAGTCAAAATAAACAAAGCAAGTAGGGTTGGTCTTGAAATAATTCACTGCATTATTTTTGAAGAAAAAATAATAATAATAATCTTACACCTTACTAGGTAAATCGAATTTATTGTTTCCGAATGAGAACCTATGCATATATATACATATATAGATACGTGCAATAGACTCATGATGGAAAATGTCTAATTAATGAATTGAATAAAGGAGCCCTTTTAACTCAGCGGTAGAGTAACGCCATGGTAAGGCGTAAGTCATCGGTTCAAATCCGATAAAGGGCTTTTTCACTAAGCTCAAGTCTTATTCGTTCTTATTCGTTCTCGGCGGAGAATAGAGATAGAGATATTGTTGATATTTCTAAAAAAAGAAAGAAAAAAAAAAAGGATAATCACTATAATAATGAGTTTTGATTATTATGAGTCATAGTTAGAGGGTTCAAATTTGTTCATTTTCATAAAGACTAATTGCACTTATTAGGGTAGAGTCCATCCTGTATTGACATAGTAATCCTCCTCCTGTCTCATTATTCATTTGGTCTTGGGACATCAATATTCTAGATATCCAAAACCCTATTGTTAATTGCCAAACCGAAGTATTCCTACTTCTCCATTGTTCCTATCCTACTAAACACAACATAAACTTTTAAAATCATAAATCAAGAAAAAGTAAGTGGACCTGACTCATTGAATCATGACTATATCAGCTATTCTGATATTTAAATTCGATATAATATAGATTAGATTAAATTGTAGAAGCGGATTTACTTCTT